AAAAAATAGAGTTTCGTTTCGAAAGGCAATGAAAAAGGCTATTGAATTAACTGAACAAACAGGTACAAAAGGAATTCAAGTGCAAATTGCAGGGCGTATCGACGGAAAAGAGATTGCACGTGTCGAATGGATCAGAGAGGGCAGGGTTCCCTTACAAACAATTCGCGCTAAAATTGATCACTGTTCTCATACAATTAGAACTATCTATGGAGTCTTAGGCATCAAAATTTGGATATTTGTAAACCAAGAATAAGAAAATAAAAATAATGGACTTTTCTTTATCTCGCCATTCTGCTCAGCAATAGAAAAATTTTGAAACTCTTTTTTCTTTTTTTGAATAAAAAAAAACGAAAAATTATCAATTAGAATTCCATAAGGTTGAATAAAAATTTGATTTACACTATTTATATTTAGTATAATTGCTATGCTTAGTGTGTGACTCGTTAGTTGTTTCTTTAAACTTTAGAATTGAGATTGAAAAAACAGGCTGACCCCACTATAAACTTAGTAACTATGAAAACTAAATAAGCTCAAAACTAATAACCAACTTATTGCTTCGTATTGTCGAAATCCCAATAAAAAGTCACTATATGACTGAATCAATCATATAGTTGTAGCAACTAAAATGATTTTCATAAAAAAGAAATCTGATTATGAATTGTGAAACAAAAAGGGGATGTGGAAAAAAAGGAAGGATGATAGAAAGAGAGAATAAAGATCTCAATGATATATGATTCCCATATGTATGGTTTATGAATAATAACTCCATAAAAAAGGCAGTGTGATAAAGCATCAAGAAATAAAGATAAAAAATCTACGATTACAAACGATTAAAATATAATAAGAAATATACAAATAAAAAATAGAAAATAAAATAGAAGAAATTCTATTCAAATAATTTAAAAAGAATAGAATCTAATCAATATTCAATATATATATATATAATGGAGTCTATTATCTATTTAATAAGCTATAAAAAGAAGATATCAAAGATAAAAAAAGATATAAATATCTAAATACTAGAAAATAGATGAATAATTGAATAGAGCTTCGAGTTAAGAAAAACTGAGGAGATTTACTCGGAAACAAAGAACCTATTTTATTGGAAGCTCCATTGCAGAGTTCAGGCCTAAACATTAATGGAGAAGCTATAGGAACGATGGAACCTGTGACTACATAGGATTTTATTGAAAACGAAGAAATCCTAATGATTCACTGGGTAGGATGGCGGAATGAACCAAGAAAAAATGGATTTCTTCTAAATGGTCATGAATTGACTTTACAAATGAAGGATGAAAGAGTCAATATTCGCCCGCGAACCCTTTATTTCTTTTTCTTGAATTTAACAATTTCATTTAGATTTCATATATTGGATAACTTTTGGCACGATTTTATAGAGGTAAAGTAAAAGACTTTAGCAAATTTGATATTGATAAAAGAAAGAAGCATCATATATAAACAAACATGCCTAGTTATCTAGTTCTAGTTATCTAGTTATATATATATATAACTCCCTATTGAATAGTAACAAATTCAATAAAAAAATTTAAAATAAAATGAGTATATTCTTTTGATAGAATGAAATACATATGTATATGTAAGATTATTGAATCATTTCATTCGCGAGGAGCTGGATGAGAAGAAACTTTCATGTCCGGCTCTGCAGTAGAGATGGAATTCAGAAAAAACCATCAACTATAACCCCAAAAGAACCAGATTTCGTAAACAACATAGAGGTAGAATGAAGGGAATATCTTGCCGAGGCAAGCATATTTGTTTTGGCAGATACGCTCTTCAGGCACTTGAACCTGCTTGGATTACAGCTAGACAAATAGAAGCAGGGCGAAGAGCAATGACACGATATGTGCGTCGTGGTGGAAAGATATGGATACGTATCTTTCCCGATAAACCTGTTACAGTAAGACCTACAGAAACACGTATGGGTTCGGGCAAGGGATCCCCCGAATATTGGGTATCCGTTGTTAAACCGGGCCGAATACTTTATGAAATGAGTGGAGTATCAGAAACTGTAGCCAAAGCAGCTATGAAAATAGCTGCATGCAAAATGCCTATACGAACTCAATTTGTTGTTTCAGGATAAGTAAACAAAAGTAAAGAAGTATTGAGAATGAAAAAAAACCGCGTATATCTTTATCTCTGGACAGACAATATTTCTTTTTTCCCTTACATTTCAATAAGAGATTCAAATAAAAATGATATGATTCAACCTCAGACCTTTTTGAATGTAGCGGATAACAGCGGAGCTCAAGAATTGATGTGTATTCGAATCATAGGAACTGGTAATCACCGATATGCTCATATTGGTGATGTTATTGTTGCTGTAATCAAAGAAGCAGTACCTAACATGCCTCTAGAAAGATCAGAAATAATTAGAGCTGTGATTGTACGCACGTGTAAAGAACTCAAACGTGATAACGGCATGATAATACGATATGATGACAATGCAGCGGTTATCATTGATAAAGAAGGAAATCCAAAAGGAACTCGGATTTTTGGTGCGATTGCTCGGGAATTGAGACAGTTAAATTTTACTAAAATAGTTTCATTAGCACCCGAAGTCTTATAGTCTTCTAAATAATACTAGTAGATAAATCTAGATGAAAAAAGGATATGTCATTTTCTATCTATCTCTATAGAATATTCAAATATCTGAAATAGATTGTGTCTCATGCATATACTTTAAATTACTAATAATTCTTATTAATTTAAAAATTTCAAAAAAAAATTCAATAAAACAAAAACGAAGCATGTTGATTATATCAAAATGAGGAGGCACCAATAACTAGAGTTCGTCATGGGTAGGGACATTATTGCCGATATAATAACTTCTATAAGAAATGCTGACATGGATCAAAAGGGAAGAGTGAAAATAGTATCTACTAATATCACTAAAAACATTGTGAAAATACTTTTACGAGAAGGTTTTATTGAAAACGTTCGAAAACATAAAGAAAGTCAAAAAAATTTTTTGGTTTCAACCTTACGACATAGAAAGACTGGGAAAGGAAAGAAAAGAATTTTAAAGCGTATCAGCCGACCCGGTCTACGAATCTATTCCAACTATCAACGAATTCCTAAGATTTTAGGCGGAATGGGGATTGTAATTATTTCCACTTCTCAAGGTATAATGACAGATCGAGAAGCTCGACTAGAAAAAATTGGAGGAGAAATTTTGTGTTATATATGGTAATTCTCTTGGGATACCCTAATTTTCTCTCGAACTTACAACTTACTATTTGTAAAATAGAGAGGAGAAATGAATTATAGAACTCTTCCTCTATTAGTTAATACTTAAAGGGAGGTTCCCTGGAATGAAAGAACAAAAATTGATTCATGAGGGTTTAATTACTGAATCACTTCCCAACGGTATGTTCCGAGTTCGGTTAGATAATCAAGATCTAATTCTAGGTTATATTTCCGGGAGAATCCGGCGCAGTTTTATACGTATACTACCCGGAGATAGAGTTAAAATTGAAATGAGTCGTTATGATTCAACCAGGGGACGCATAATTTATAGACTTCGCAAAAAAGATTCGAACGATTAGATCCTTTTTTTAAACATCCCCCTTCGTAGGGGATATAATTTGAAGTTTTGAAGTGAAGTTCAAAAATGAAAGAAACTTCTTTTTGTTTCAAAAAAAAATAGATTCAGAATGAAGGTAAGGAATTATAAATATGAAAATAAGGGCCTCTGTTCGTAAAATTTGTGAAAAATGTCGCCTGATTCGTAGGCGAGGACGAATTATAGTAATTTGTTCCAATCCGAGACATAAACAGAGACAGGGTTAATTTTTCTCAAGTTCTAAATAAAGAACTTTTTAAAAGAAAAACCCATGTACATGTAAAAAGAAAGAAGAAAGGATTCGTTTTCATATGAAAACGATATCCCCGTATCTTTCTTTTGATTTCTGATTCTTCTTTTTATTCTTATGAATATGATATAATAAAATATGACAAAACCTATAGCAAAAATTGGTTTACGTAAGAATGCACGTATTGGTTCACATAAGAATGAACGTAGAATACCAAAAGGAGTTATTCATGTTCAAGCGAGTTTCAACAATACTATTGTTACTGTTACAGACGTACGAGGTCGAGTGGTTTCTTGGGCTTCTGCAGGTACTTCTGGATTCAGAGGCACAAGAAAAGGAACACCCTATGCTGCTCAAGCAACTGCATTAAATGCGATTCGTACAGTAATTGATCAGGGTATGCAACGAGCAGAGGTTGTGATAAAGGGTCCAGGTCTCGGAAGAGATGCGGCATTACGAGCCATTCGCAGAAGTGGTATGCTATTAAGTTTCGTACGTGATGTAACACCCATGCCACATAATGGATGTCGACCCCCGAAAAAAAGACGTGTGTAGAAATAAGAATTCAAGAGATTTCAAGAGAAAGAAATGATTCAATGATCTGATCAAATAATCATAAAGAAAATCATAGTATGGTTCGAGAAGAAGTAGCAGGATCCACTCGTCAAGAGTAGAAAGCAAGCGTCTTTATTATGGTCGTTTCATTCTGTCCCCGCTTATGAAAGGTCAAGCCGATACCATAGGTATTGCCATGCGAAGGGCTTTACTTGGAGAAATAGAAGGAACATGTATCACATGTGCAACATCTGAAAACGTGCTGCATGAATATTCTACGATAGCAGGTATTGAAGAATCCGTACATGAGATTTTAATAAATTTGAAAGAAATTGTATTGAGAAGTAATCTCTATGGAGTTAGGGCCGCATCCATTTGTGTAAGGGGTCCCAAATACATAACCGCTCAAGATATCATTTCACCACCTTCTGTCGAAATAGTTGACACGACACAGCATATAGCTAACCTGACAGAACCAATTGATTTTTTTATTGAATTACAAATAAAGAGAGATCGCGGATATCATTTGAAATCCACAAACAACTCTCACGATGGAAGTTATCCTATAGATATTGTATCCATGCCTATTCGAAATGTGAATCATAGTATTCATTCTTACGGTAATGGGAATGAAAAACAAGAGATACTTTTTATAGAAATATGGACGAATGGAAGTCTAACTCCTAAAGAAGCACTTTATGAAGCTTCTCGTAATTTGATTGATTTATTGATTCCTTTTCTACATGCAGAGGAAGAGGATATGAATTTAGAGGAAAATGAAAACAGATGGAATCTACCCCTTTTTTCTTTTCAAGACAGATTCACTAATCTCAAGAAAAAAAAAGGAATTCCATTAACATGTATTTTTATTGACCAATCAGAATTGTCTTCCAAGACCTATAATTGTCTCAAAAGGTCCAATATACATACATTATTGGACCTTTTGAGTCATAGTCAAGAAGATCTTATGAAAATGAAAGATTTTCGCATAGAAGATGTAAAAAAGATATTGGGCACTCTACAGACGCATTTTGTAAGAAATTTACCTAAGAAAAAGTTTTCATTTTAAATCCTTTGGAATTTTTTCATTTTTTAGAAAGAAAAAAGAAGATAATGAGTTTTTCATCTCTGACACGATCCATATATTTGCAGAATAGATCATAATAAGATTGATGTATCTAGGGAAGATCCAGAGGGGGATCTTCCTTAGATACTTATGTCGTGGTATTTCAAGGTTGAATCAATTTTAAAAAGTTAAAAAAGACCTAAAGTTAAAGATTTCTCAATAGGTAAAGTCGCTCCAATACCTAACCAAAGAGCTACTGCGGTGCCGATCAAAAAGACTGTTGTAGCTACTGGACGACGAAATGGATTTTGAAATTTATTGACATTCTCCAAAAAAGGTACTGTCAATAATCCTATTGGTACTGAAACCATTAAAAGAACACCCAATAACTTATTGGGTACTGTGCGAAGTATTTGAAATACGGGAAAGAAATACCATTCGGGTAATATTTCCAACGGAGTTGCAAAAGGATCCGCCGGTTCACCAATCATTGATGGCTCTAGAACTGCTAAGCCCACATTACATGCAATAGTGCCTAGAATTACCACTGGAAAAATATATAAAAGATCATTGGGCCATGCGGGTTCTCCATAATAATTATGCCCCATCCCTTTAGCTAATTTAGCTCTTAATACAGGATCATTCAAATCAGGTTTCTTTGTTATTTGGATAGGTGAATTTTTGTGGATCCATCCCCCAAAGGAACCGGACATGATAATTTTTTATCATCCGGCTCGAGCAAGAATCACAAAGAATTACAGAAAAAGATCCATAGGAAATCTATATTTCATGTATATCTACATATATAATGACTCTATATAATAAAAGTAATAAAATATTTATAAAATTTCAATTCCCTGAGTTGTAACAATTTGATTCATTGTAAAGAATGAAGTTCTGGCAAGGAAATGCTCAATATCCAAGTAGGCTTACAAATTTGATCAGGATCAAGTGCTTTTTGGATTGTCTCATATCTTTTGGTTGGTATTTATCCCCACAACATCTAGATTTTCTTACATACAAAAATACAAAATTTTTACTTGTTACTAATAAAGTCTAGCCTCTGTTCTTCCTTAGATCCCTTATTTCACTCCGATAGTATCATAGATCAGGGTCGATGCAGAGGAAATGAATGCATCTACATACTATAAGAAACCTACTAAGATTGCTATCAAATTAATACGAAATACTTATTAGTAGAATTCTAAATTCTAATAAATTTACAAAAAAAATTAAACAAAATAGATAGAACATTGGATCATGGATCATGCCACATCACTTATTCTAGGGATCTTACGGAGCCTTTTCATGCATCACATGATTCGAGTATGATCATAGAAAAGATTCTCCTCAAGCGAATTGGCCTATCCTATGCTACATAAGGGGACTTACGTGATGGTTGGATGCGGAGACACATTGGGTTGTGAATTCCAACGTGGAAGATAAAAGAATATATCTGCATGGACCAATCAATAGTTCAAGTCACACACTCCCATAATCCATCCTCTTTTAGGAAAATCTACTTGAACTATTCGTATCAAATAAACAATAAAATACTTTATAGTTGAAGAAAAATATCCAAATAACATGCCTTATTTTTCAATAATCCATATTTGTAGCAATGAAATACTCTTGTTCCTCCCCGATATGATAAATTACAAATATTTAGGATCTGTCTTCTCTATAAAGGACCCGAAATACCTTGCTTACGTATCATTAGAAAGTGCATTAACATAAATACGGAAGTAAGAAGAGGCAATACAAAAGTATGTAAACTATAAAAACGAGTCAAAGTGGATTGGCCCACACTAGCACTTCCACGTAATAATTCTACCAAAGGTGATCCTATTATAGGAATAGCCTCAGGCACGCCTGTTACAATTTTGACTGCCCAATAGCCAATTTGGTCCCGAGGTAAGGAATAACCAGTTACGCCAAATGATGCGGTCAATACAGCCAGAACCACCCCTGTAACCCAAGTTAATTCGCGGGGTTTTTTAAACCCACCCGTAAGATATACACGAAATACGTGCAAGATCATCATTAGAACCATCATACTTGCTGACCATCGATGAACTGATCGAATTAACCAACCAAAGTTGGCCTCAGTCATTATGTATTGAACAGAGGAAAAAGCCTCTGTAACAGTTGGACGATAGTAAAAGGTCATAGCAAAACCCGTAGCTACTTGTACTAAAAAACAAGTAAGTGTAATCCCCCCCAGACAATAAAATATGTTGACATGAGGAGGAACATATTTACTAGTTATATCATCTGCAATCGCTTGAATCTCGAGACGTTCCTCGAACCAATCATATACTTTATTGAGATAGGTAACCCAAGAAAGATTCCCCCTCTGAGAACCGTATATGAGAATTTCATCTCGTACGGCTCAAGGCGAAACACACAAATACTGGTTTCAACAGATATGAAATAGAGAGTTTTCAATTTCTTGGAGCTTAGCCTCTTGACTCGATTTGACCCAAAGATACGAAGCGAAGTAAGAAAAATCCGGAATCTCTTCTTTGTGATGATAATGCCAAGAAATACAATCTCAAGTTGGCTCATCCATTTTTCTTTATGTTAATCGTGACAGGCCTCTTGAATCTTCTCTTCCCTATTTTTTTTTTTTACTTTTTTGATAGGAATTCTCTTGTTGAGACCCTATTAATCAATTGAAACCTCAGATTCATACTAGAACCACGATGATTTCAGAAAGCCAAAGCTAAACTCAAAGGTTCTCCGAGTAAAAACCATTTGATCATCACTACAAAATCTAAAGAAAGATTTTTCTTTCGGTCAAAAGAAGTCTGAAGGAAAAATTTGTTTGATTTAGAAAAGACCTCTTTCCATTTTTTTTAGTCCGGTTGCGAGGTCTGAATAATAAGTATGAATCATAGTTTCAATATTTCTTTTCTTGATCTATTCTATATAGTCCGTGCTCCAGAGACTAGAAGAAATATCTGACGAGGTAGAATCATCTTGATAGAGATGACAGGTCCATTCTCTGTATTATCAATAGGATCAATTATAACAAGTCACACACTCATATTCCGGAAATGAAATATCGAAAAAAATAAATTTCACGATCGAACTACCAGAATAGAATGGTCTATAAATCCAAGTCTTAATTAAGTTTAAGTATTTTAAGCATTAAGAAAGTTAGGAAGTCCTAATTTTTAGGAACTAATTCATTGAAATTCCATCCAGTAAAACTGATGAATTATAAATTTCTAAAATAATAGATAGAAATATTGCAAATAAAGCCATTGCGACTCCCATAAGTGGTGTAGTCCCCCACCCTGGAGCTACTTTTCCATATTCCGAATTCAATGGTTTCAATAAACTCCCTACGCCAGTTCGTCTTGGACCAGATCTAGAACTACTCTCAGCAGTTTTTGTAGCCATAAATCCTCTTTCATCATGGGTTGTAATCTGTTGACTTTGTATAGCATTCCGTTGTAGTTGTAAATAAACGACATTATCGCAATCCATTGTGATCTTGAAATTTTTGAAAAAATGGAAACAGCAACCCTAGTCGCCATCTCCATATCCGGTTTACTTGTAAGTTTTACTGGGTACGCCTTATATACCGCTTTTGGGCAACCCTCTCAAAAATTAAGAGATCCCTTCGAAGAACACGGGGACTAGTTGAAGTAACGAGCCTCCCATATGAATATTGGGGGGCTCATTACTTCAATGGAAAGAATGAAAAATCATTTCATTTTTTAGTTGGAACTTTAGGTGGTTCTCGAAAAAAGATAGCGAAAAAAATTATCCCTAAAGTCGAAACTAAGAGGAATGTATAAACCAATGCTTCCATAGATTCGATCGTGGTTTACAATTATAGCTTCCACACCTATTCATTTTGAATCATTTACTAAATAACTTGTAAATTTCAATTTAGAAATTTCTAATTTACTAGGACTATTCAATCAATTATATTCTCTTTCTAATTTTTTTATATTTTTCTAATAGAAGATATTAGTAAATATTGAATATGAAATACATAATAGATTCAATTAATATTGAAAATATAAAGTAGAAATAGAAAGACTAAATACTCTATCTAAATAGAAATTGAAATACTTTAAATACTAAAATAAAATAAGAAAAAAAATAGAGTCAAAAGATGGCAAAGGAATTTTGTATCAGACTACTTGTCTCTTTGTAGTTGGATCTCCAAGTTTTTGGAATGTTCCAAATTCTACTTGAGCATCCAAATCTGGATCAATACCGGCAAAAACATCTCTGAACAAGGTTCTGGCGCCATGCCAAATGTGTCCGAAAAAGAAGAGCAAAGCAAACGTAGCATGCCCAAAAGTGAACCCAACCCCTTGGACTGCTACGAAAAACACCATCGGATTTCAAAGTAGCCCGGTCTAATTCAAAAATTTCACCTAATTGGGCACGTCTAGCATATTTTTTCACAGTAGCAGGATCACTATAAATGACTCCATTGAGTTCGCCACCATAGAATTCAACAGTTACCCCTACTTGTTCAACACTATACTTGGATTCTGCCCTTCTAAAAGGAACATCGGCCCTCACAATTCCGTCTCCATCTACTAAAACTACCGGAAATGTTTCAAAAAAGGTAGGCATACGACGTACAAAAAGTTCACGCCCTTCTTTATCTCTAAATATGGGGTGCCCTAACCACCCAACAGCTATTCCATCCCCGTTATCCATTGAGCCTGCTCTGAACAATCCCCCTTTCGCCGGATTATTACCAATGTAATCGTAAAAAGCTAATTTTTCGGGAATTTTAGACCAAGCTTCCGATAAGCTCAGATTTTCGGCTAGTCCGGCCCCAACTCTTCTATATATTTCTTGCTGGAAGTACCCCTGATCCCACTGATAACGAGTGGGTCCAAATAATTCAATTGGGGTAGTTGCTGAACCATACCACATAGTCCCAGCAACAATGAAAGCTGCAAAAAAAACAGCAGCAATACTACTGGAAAGCACAGTTTCAATATTACCCATGCGCAATCCTTTGTATAGACGTTGAGGCGGACGGACACTAAGATGGAATAGACCCGCTAATATACCCAATGTACCTGCTGCAATATGATGAGAAGCTATTCCCCCCGGAACAAAAGGATCAAAACCTTCCGCACCCCACGCTGGATTTACAGATTGTACTTTTCCAGTTAGTCCATAAGGATCAGACACCCATATTCCAGGACCATATAAGCCTGTTACATGAAATGCGCCAAAGCCAAAGCAAACAAGCCACTCCTGAGAGAAATAAATGAATTCCAAAGATCTTGGGCAAATCCAAAGAAGGTTTTCCCGTACGTTCATCAGAGAATATTTCTAGGTCCCAATAAACCCAATGCCAGATAGCTGCCAAGAAGCACAAGCCAGAAAACAAAATATGTGCCCCTGCCACGCCTTCATAACTCCAAATGCCCGGATTCGTTATAGTTCCTCCTGAAATACTCCAACCCCCCCATGAATTGGTTATTCCTAAACGAGTCATGAAGGGTATAACGAACATGCCTTGTCTCCACATTGGATCAAGAACAGGGTCAGAGGGATCAAAAACCGCTAATTCATATAGAGCCATTGAACCGGCCCAACCAGAAACTAGAGCTGTATGCATTATATGGACAGAAAGCAATCGACCGGGATCATTCAATACAACAGTATGAACACGATACCAAGGCAAACCCATGTAAATACCCCTTTCTGAAAAAAAAATTCGACATTATGTAACTTTATTGCATTGAAAAAGACTAGACCGTGTACTTCACCTGTTCGGTATATTTTGTATAGAAAAGGATTAATATTTATTTGTATTCCTTTCTTTTATTTAGATATTTAGAACAAAAAAGAGAAACAGATCTTATTCTATACCCGATAAGTACCAATACGCAATGGGAGGGTTTTGTGGAAAAGAATGCATAGATACTTGTTTATCATTCAGAAAAATTGGAACGAATGGGATCGATCCCATTCGTTCCAATTTTTCTTTATTAATTCTGTCTTCCTCTATGAACCTTCCAGTCTATATCTATAGACTTAGATATACTCTAATTCTATCTATTATCTATAGAATAAGAATATTCTATTAGAATAGAAGAATGAATAAGATTCAGTTCTATTTTATATTCTTTTATATATTAGAAATATTAGAAAGTTCTTTATATAGTTCTCTTTTATATACTATTTTTTAATATTTTTTGATTCTATATTCTTTTTTCTTTTTTTCTATAATATTTTTCTATAATATATAGAATATAGATAATATAAGATTAGAAGATAGAAAAAAAGAAAAAAAAGATAAAAATGAAGAAGACAATAAAGCCATTGTTACGTTTCCATATTAAAGTAAAGTATAGTACTTCATTTTTTTTCTTTCTTTTAATGCCAATTGGTGTTCCAAAAGTACCTTTTCGGAGTCCTGGAGAGGAAGATGCAGTTTGGGTTGACGTATAGTGCGACTTGTCAGACATATTGGTCATACGGTATTTCCCCGTTATCTCCCCCGATCGAGTATTCTATGTTTCGCCCAATCCAATAGATATTATTCAATCTTTTAATAATTGAACCATCAATAATTCGGAGCGTGAAGCACAATGATTCCTATTGGCAATCAATATTATCAATTAGAATAATTGATGGTTTACTTGAACTGATAAAAGAAAGTATCCAGGCTCCGTTCAGAGAATACCAATTTTGGAATGGTAAGAGTAAAGTAATAGAATAGAAGTGTAAATGTACTAATAAAAAGATTCACTAGAAAAATAAAAAAAAAATCTAATGTTAATAATTCAAATTAAAATATAGAATTAGATATTAGAAGAATAAAAAAGATTCAATAGAAAAAGAAAATTGAAATCAAATGAATAAATTTTGAAATGAATTAGTAATAAAATAGAATCTATTCTATATTCTATGAAATAGATTTTCTTTTTTTTTTTTACACAATTACCACTTGTATAATAAGCTCTTCATAGTTTAGGGAAAGGTATGAAATGAATGAAAAAAAGAAGTGGTACTGAAACCATTTGCTCTATATGCACAAATGGAATTCGGGCAAATCTTCTCCCGGAGTAGAACAAGAACCTAAAAGAATTGAGAGGGCCCATTCAGGAACAAGAAAATTACATCGTTATTTGAATTTCGATGAAACAATACATCAATGAGAAGTTAGTTAAATAAGTTCAGAAAATTCTTTTTTCTTTTCTACATTAAAGAATATAGGGAAGGAGGTCAAAACTCCTGTAAAAAAAAGAAATAGGACTGGAATCAACACATTGATTTTTTCCACAATTCTTTCGAACCGTATGCATCCAAAGGTGCACGTACGGTTCCTAAGGGATACAATTTTGCCCTAATCAACCGACTTTATCGAGAAAGATTACTTTTTTTAGGCCAAGAGGTTGATAGCGAGATTTCGAATCAACTTGTTGGTCTCATGGTATATCTCAGCATAGAAGATGATACTAGGGATCTTTATTTGTTTATAAACTCTCCAGGTGGATGGGTAATACCAGGAATAGCCATTTATGATACTATGCAATTTGTGTCACCGGATGTACATACAATATGCATGGGATTAGCCGCTTCAATGGGATCTTTCATTCTGGTCGGAGGAGAAATTACCAAACGTCTAGCATTCCCTCACGCTTGGCGCCAATGAGTTTTTATTTAAGATGAGAAAAAAAAACTATGCCTTCGCTGTATCGAATATGAATGAAATAAAGAAGAAGTAATAATAGCATGGCACTTAGAGTTCGATATGAATAAACCATTATTGTTTTTTTTATAACACGAAATTTTGTATCGAGAAAGTAGTATGAAAGAAGGGTTCTTCCCAATTTGATCTTATGTGTCAAGAGTAAATTTCAGCGTCACAAACCCCTTTTTCTTCCACACCAGAAGTCTCTTTCTTATTTTTATGTTATGAGAGAAAGAGGAAAAAAGAATTTTCTCCTTCTTGGATCGTATCAAAAAGAAACTTTGGGATTGCTAAACCACAGACGAGATAAATAGATAAAGCAACAGAACCATCATAGTATTTTTTTCCTACTACGAAAGGAAGGATGGTAAATGGATCATTTCACGATTTGGATCGGATGGGTTCTATTTCTTCTTTTCGATAGAAGAAATTTGACCGAAAAACAAATTCCATTGCAGAGCCGTATGCAATGTACAAAAGATGCCCGTACGGTTGTTAATTCTATTTTTTTTGATATTTTCCCTTCCCTTACTTTAACCCAATCGTGCAAGATAGAAGAACCGTTCATGATGAATATCATCAGGGTTATGATTCACCAACCTGCTAGTTCTTTTTATGAGGCACAGGTAGGGGAATTTGTCCTGGAAGCAGAAGAACTATTGAAGCTTCGCGAAACCCTCACAAAAGTTTATGTACAAAGAACAGGCAACCCTTTATGGGTTATATCCGAAGATATGGAAAGGGATGTTTTTATGTCAGCAACAGAAGCCCAAGCTCATGGCATCGTTGATCTTGTAGCGGTCGAAAATGAAAATACCGGGCATTTCGTATAAATATAGAATTCCATATTTGAATTTTCCGTGATTTTCTATTGAATAGAAATCATTCATAATCATCAACCATCAGGTTAAGATCGATCTAAACCAACCCGCTCTATTCTATCTAGAATGAGATTCTATAGACACCACATGCCAACCATTAAACAACTTATTAGAAACGCAAGACAGCCAATAAAAAATGTCACGAAATCTCCCGCTCTTCGAGGATGTCCTCAGCGTCGAGGAACATGTACTAGGGTGTATGTGCGACTCGTTCAATTCAGATAATGAGTTTGAAGAAATGCAAAAATTCTTTACGACCACTAGGATAAATAGAGTGGAAGACGGACATTTAATTGACTCTTTTCTAATATCTAAAAAGGAAGATCTATCATCTACCTATTATGATTAGATTTCTTATGTTATGAAATTTATGGTTTCTATTGGTGCAAATCCAATCACTCCGTTTGAAATTTTGAGATGAGAAGCAATTCTCCATTGGTAGCAAATAGTTATCCATTAAGCGGAGGAAATAGTTTTATAAGAAGCAAAAAGGTTATGCTCCTATTCTTGAAAAAACGGACTAATAGGGTAAGCTACCCAGCCAACTTTCAGAATTCAATGCCGTCACTTTATGGATAGCTTTTTTGTGAAAAGGACTATTTATTACTTTCTAATTAGAATTGTAAATTTTAAAAAGAATTCTAATTGAAAAAGAAATGGGTAGAGCCAAAGAGTGTGAACTATACAAGTTCACAAGAAAATTTGATGAAATGAAAGAAGAGGCTCCGGTGTATAGAGAGAACCTCACCGTTTCATAAGTTGCCATAGAAACGAGGAAACCCGCTATTCTTTTCTTTTTATTTAGTAGCATTTTCTTTCCAGGCGAGATGCCTGGAAGAAAGAAAAAATCGTGGTCGGGAAGGTCATAGTAGCAAAAGCCATTGGAATTTATATTTTATATATCGGAAGAATCCGTTTTGTTATTAATCGACCGGAGGAAAAGGATGACTGAGAGAAATAAATTAGTTATTCAAGAAAGTTTCATTTGATTCAATGACTAGAGTTAAACGAGGATATACAGCTCGGAGACGTCGAAAAAAAATTCGTTTATTTGCATCAACCTTTATAGGGGCTCATTCAAGACTGACTCGAACGACTACTCAACAAAGAATGAGAGCTTTGGTTTCCTCTCATCGAGATAGGAGCAGGAAAAAGAGAGATTTTCGTCGTTTGTGGATCACTCGTATAAATGCAGTAACTCGTGAGGATAGGGTATTCTATAGTTCTAGCAAATTCAGAAAAAATCTGTACAAGAGACAATTGCTCCTGAATCGTAAAATACTTGCGCAAATAGCCTTATCAAATAAGAATTGTTTTGATATGATTTCCAATAAAATAATCAATCAAAAAGAAAATACAAATAAAATAAAGGAATAAAAGAATCTTAATAGAATCTTTTATACAAGTATACAAAATGATTGAAACAGAATTTCCCGGAGAATGAACTCCGGGAAGATAGAAGAAAAAGAAATGAAGATTTGAATAGTAGAAAGAAACGAACATCTTTCAAGAAAAAAGATTTCTTCCCCATTTTTCCTTTTTTATAACACAAGAATCAAATATGGATTCTAGGGTTTTTGAGCAAAACATGAATCTGAGCTTAAGTTCCAATTGGAGTTTTGAGGAATATATCTATTTATTTTTGGTTCTAGGGCTAGTAGTTCTAGGGATCGACTCCGCTCTATCAAATTGTTTTTCGTTATTACGAAAAGGTAACGAAGATAAAATACGAGCTTGTTTTATAGCAATAGTAATTAATCGTTGTTGTTTCAAGGTCAACCTATTCACCCGTCTAGATAATATTTTTCCTTGTTCACTAATAAATCGACTAATTAAACTCATGTTTCTATAATTGATTTGATCCCCCGATCCAATTGGGGGTAAACGCCGACGAAAAGATCGCTTGGATTTACGAAAAAGTTGTTTGGATTTATCCATAGTTTGTTTATCCCTTGTTTGTTTATTCCTTATGTATAAAATAATCTAGAAAATATAATTCTATTTTTTTCTTATTCATTTAAGATCCGACCAAAAGAGGATTTTTTTCTTATATATGTTAAGTCCCGCTCCTTGGAAAAATGACACACGCATTCTGTTCCATCTATTTCTTTATTTCCCCATGAATCGTATACTTTTGACAATAGCGACAAAATTTTTTCAATTCTAATCGATTGGGTGTATTGTGTCGATTCTTTTGAGTAATATATCTAGAAATGCCCGGTGATTTTTTATTGACACCCTTTCGAACACAACAGGTACATTCCAAAATCACTAGAATTCTGATATCTTTACCCTTAGCCATGAACCTCCTTTTCATTTTGGATCAACTTCACTTTAGAACTCTACTCATTTTCTTTTCAATCCGAACCAAATACAAAATAAGAAGAAAAGAAAAAAGATATATTCTATATTAAGAAATTAATAAAAGTTACTAACTAGAAATGTAATTTTGAAAGATCTTTTTCATTATTAGAATTTGAATGACTTCGAAGTACTATAATCTAAAATAGAATTCTTAGGAATTACTATAACTAGAAAGAAAGAGAGTCATGTTCATTAAGAAAATAATATTAAGAATATAGTAAGAATTAAGTAATACAAATTTTTCAAACTTTTTTCTAACTAGAAATTCTTACTATCCTAATCTCAGTATGTTCTTCTTTCTATGTTAGAATTTCGTCGAACCACCACTAGACTGGATCCAAATCCAAATTTTCTTTCTTTTCCCAAAAATTATATCATAGATTCACTGAGGTTCGATATACTTTTTCTTTCTTCTTTCCTATCCTAAAGAAAAAGGGAACAGAATTGGAGCCATGTTACGTAGAATTTATCTCAAATCTTCTTCATTTCTTCGCATATAAATAAAAGAATTCAATCAGAATGAAAAAAAGGGGAATGACAAGGCATCTGGAAATAAACGATTAATTTCTATCAATAGACCTGCTAAAGACCCAAACCATAGAGTGGTTAGCACAGGTGCCGTGGAGAGATATGTTTTTATATCTCGCATTGAAAATCCTCCTTCTTCTTTTTCTTCTTTTATTTTCTATTTTATTGTCATTCTTTATTTGTATTTTATATTGTAATACATATATAGTCTAGTTCGATATTGTATATTCTAATAAATAGATCATAGATAACCCGATCTTGTAGTTAAAGGCCATTTGTTTTTGTCGGCAAAATTCCATCTGCTGGGTCATTTTACATATGCATTTTAGTTAGTAATTCCTAATTCTAATTTCTAATGGAATTTTGCCGACAAAAACAAATGACAAGAACATTCTATATGTCTTTATATAGGTAGAGGAAAAAAGAAGGATGTGGAAAACAAGACATGGATTTTGTAAAATGACACTGTACAACAATTTAGAAAAAGGGATGTAGCGCAGCTTGGTAGCGCGTTTGTTTTGGGTACAAAATGTCACAGGTTCAAATCCTGTCATCCCTACCTATTCTTTCTCCTATGGAC